CCCTACTCCATCAATAGGCCGGCAGCGACTGGTAGGGAAAAAGATTGGATATAGAGTGGAAGGCAGAACGAATCCAAAGGCTAATCTGACACTCTGATAATCCCAGGAGAGGAGAGTAAGGATCCTCCAGCCTGAGTCTCAAACTCTGGTATGTAAGGGAGAAGTGCAACTCCTCCTGAAACTGTATTAATGGTAGAAGAAACTGCAACTTCCATTGGAAATTAAGGGGATTAGAAAAGCCCAGACCTATAAAAGACATAGTATATATATATATACGACTTCTTCAAGCCCCAGCCCTACTGGAGGAACTACAACTCGTGATACAATGCCCACTAGTAATAGACTTAGACTGTGACTCATACAATGGGTCTCGCGGGACAAAGAAGGTCTCAAAGGAAAGGAGTAAGCAAGTAGATCTACATCAGTTCAATCTTGTTTGTTATCGTTAGTTGTTGCTTTCGCCTCGACACAGTGAGAAGTTATTATTATTATGAGATACCTTCGAACGTCGCTATGCAAGTTAGGGAGAATCAAATTAAGTAAGGGGTGCTCCCGTGCCTTTTCTTACCCGGAGTGACCTGGTTGTTGATCCCTAATATGATATCGGTTACCTGGCCTCTTTCTCTCGAATCAGATCTCTAAAATGAGAACTCAAATTATGAGATGTATGGGCAAACAGATAAAGAGTAGCGAACTCGGAGAGCGAAAGGCTCAATAAAAATAGTGCACAAATCAGGATCAGGTGAGAGGGTTGACGTTGGTCGATCAGGAAAAGCACATCCTCAACCTCGCCAACTAGAACGACTTTATCTGCCTGCAGCTGGTTGAGCTTAGTAAACATACTATGCCGCAGGTAGAGCAGCTTAAGCTGTGCCTTTGCGAGCCCAGGCCTTATTCTTACTCGCCTAACTCCTCACTCCGCTCGCCTTACTCGAAAAAGGTTTTTCGTTGAGCCCAAGCACGAGTGGATTTGTGTTTGTGCCCCCCCAACTCCAGGTATGGCAGGCAGTATAGGGGCGAGCACAACTGAATCATAGTCATAGGCATCTATCTGCATTAGCATCCCCCATCTGCTGAATCCAAAGATGAAGCTTAAGCTAGGACAGGCAGTCGCATCCCCATCCCCTGAATCATAAGCAGACGCATAAAAAACTCTAGTGTCAGTGCCACCTGTAGTTCTTTCTTTGCCTGTTCCAGTTACAACAGTTGGTGGGAAAGAAGCATAGGGCGCACGTAGTTGGTGAGGTCAACTCTAGCCCAGTAGCTTCATCTTATGGTTCTAAAACCCTCTGTCGGCCCTTACAAACCGATTGGACCCCGGGGGGGAACCTAAGCTTTGCTAAAGCTAAAGCGAGGGAAAGGTTCTTCCTCATGTAGTGGGCTACAGGCCACCTATCCATAGTCTGGAAAGGCATCAGTAGTTGGTCAAGTTCAGGGAGCAAAGGGAGAAAGGGCATACAAGTACGGCTCCAAAGAGTTAATGAGTCCAGTCTCCGGTCTCAAGGACAACCAACTGTCTACTATACAAACAAGGAATAGCGCATCCGGGAATGAATGCATTTCAAAATGAAAGAGAGAAGAAGCAGCTAATGCATCATCAACGAAAGCCGCTGAATCAACTGATGCAGTGTTATACGCCAAGGTCAAGGTATATGCATTCGCCAAGTCAAGGGCTAAAGCATCTCCTTGAACAGAAGATTCACTTCCTTCTTAACGTGAGACACTCGGCTTTTCAAAATTACAATAATAGGTCACTAATAGATCGGCTTCAACGAAAAGATTTAGTTGACTGAATGACTGGTCTAGGGTGAGAATAGCATGTGTTCTCTTCAAACTAGGTTTTCATGGGCGGGCTATTGAGAATCATGAGGTTCTCATATCAGAATCCCTATTCAAACGAGGAGAGAAGGAACTGTTAACGAACAGTAGGTGTTCTCTTCAAAGCAAGACCGGCGAAGGGCGATTCTTTTGAAAAGAGTCTTCGTTGAAGTGAACTCCTTTCTAATAGTAGACAGGCAGGTACGTGCTCCGATATAAGGGGGTCAGCTCGGCAAGTAAAGGATATAAGGAAAAAAGCTCATAAAGTCATGACATGCAACCGAGCAAATAGAACCTTCCCTCTCTGCAAGCAAAGAAAGAAGAAGGTGAGCGATTGTAAGGGAGAGGAATGGAAGTGAGAAGCGGCGGATGGGTCGGTCTAGTTCAAAGTCTAAGCTAAGATTGGTCTAGTTCAATAAGCGTACGATTGGTGAAGCTATGAATCGACAGATTGTGGAGTGAAATAGACGTTGGAGTGTGAATCGGTAGATTTCCAGTACGGGAGTTCGAGGTTGTATTTCTTTGATTCTGGTTTCCGATCTAATCATGTGATTCTTTCAATCAGCATGCTCTTCTCCAATGTATTCTTTTAGGCGAAGAAGCGGTTTATCCAAGAGTGGGTTACTTACCAGAGAGTTTGGCTTGGTCTTGCTTTCTTCTTTGTTGAGCAGTTATCTAATTCGTCCTCATTGCCAATCTTTACTCCTGCTTCAGACCTGTTTAAAGTCTCCGTAATGTCCGAGCGTTAGCAATCCTCTAATTGTGGTCTTAGAGCTCTCTAGAGCTCTTAAGATGAAATGGTTTTGCAATGATGCTCCTCTATCCATTCTCGACTTAATCCTCTCTAGCTTTGGTTCGTATTGGGAGTGTTCTCCTTTTGGGGTTCGGGGGCTTGCCTCCCATCTGGTACTTATGTGGTAGGTGGGTTATTGAAGGTGGATAGGTTTTTGTAAGAATCAGTTTAAGGATCAAGATCGGTAGAAAGATCAAGATCAGGAAGAGCTTCTCTTCGAAGGTGCCGCTGAGGAGCTCTGTTCGGGTACCCCCCTCCGGCTCGTAGTTGAGAAGAGCTTTAGTTTAGGAAAGGGCTAAAGAAAGGGGTGCGATCCCTCTCGTTGAGAGTCAAGGGTCTCCTGGAGTAGAAGGCACATCCTGGATCTATTAAGCCGGCAAGGGTTCAGCATTGGCTTTCACGACCGCAAAGGGGCCATCTCTCAGTCGGAGTAGATAGAAAGGATCTTCTGATCAATCCGGAGAGGGAGAGAAGGAGGAATATATGTATACCAATTAAAAGCTAATGGGTATACATATACAAGATAGATCAATAGAAGGCCCTCTGATTGTCCAGGTGTTGTGGTACAGGTGGAGTTGGAAGAGCTTTGTTCAGTGAGAGATCTGACGTCTATTCCAGGCCGTGCGCAAACATGCTATTATAGATTCTCCTTGTGGAGTTGATTCAAAATATCGATTCTCATTGCGCTGGGATGCGAGGGATGGCTAACTAGCAATATACACCAAACATGCTAGCCACAGCAAGACGAGACCATGCTTTATGCGCAGAGTAACACTATGTGAAAGTCTCACAGAGGAAGACCAGATGATGGTCTCTAGTAGATGACATCATTAATTCTTATACTACAACTATCCACAAAGAAGCTATTACAAGCTATCCACCAGGAAGCTACCCCCTCTTTTTAACTAAAAGCCTTGTAACCACTGACAATGGGGTGTCAGTGTCATATTAAGAAGCTAGTTTAGTTAACAACAACTTAGTTTGAATTCCGGCTTGTAGTGATAGGGCAGGCTCCCTCTTGGTCGAGTGAGCTTTCGCTTCCTTATAGGTCCTAGGTTCATCATAGGAGACAAGTGAAGCAAGAAAAGCACGGTGTCGAGGAGTGAATGTCTCATAATCAACGGGAAGAATAGACTTACGTGAAGAAGGGCGAAGCATGACTGAACCTGAATCCGGTGCCGAGGATGAAGTCTGTGGAGGGGGAGGCTCTTCTTGAGCTTCACTTTCATCGGATGAGTGAGACCTGTCGGAATGAGCATGCAATACAGGGGGAACACTAAAGTCCCTATCTACAAAAGATACAAGAGGATCCTTATCACAAGGAGGATCATATCCAGGCAATAAGGCAAATTCCATCTTATCAGAACATTGAAAATTGTCTTCTTTCTCTTTCCTTTCTCAAAGAATGGATCATTTTAAAAAAAGAAATCCGTCAAGTCGTCTATAAATTAACAACATATCTAGCCCCTGATTTTGAGGCAACTGGGGCTGGCCCCCAAACATCCGAATGTACTAGAAAAAAGCACATTTAGTTTGACTCAACAAAAATGGAACAGAAGACTGCTTGGAGATAACACACGTTTCGCATTTCTTAAATGGAAATGTGAGTACTTAAAAACTACTAGAAGAATCAATTATTCGAAGAGTTTCGTCATTAGGGTATCCTAATCTTTTATGCCGCAAAGCATGCATATCAGTGGAGAAACAAGCAAAACTAGATACATGACCCGAAATAGACGTCAAGTCGCAGTCATCGACGTAGAAGAGTCTCCCCCTCCTTACGGCCTTTCCCAATCTGCTTCCCGGATTTCAGATCCTGAATCACACAACCTACAAATAAGACTGAACAATCATTATCAACCTATAACCAATAGACAGCAAATTCATAGAGAGTATAGGTACAAACTCGATTTTGAAAGTAAACCAAACCACACTTTTTGTGAACGAACAGAAACAGATCCTATTTTTGACGCATTGCAAGTGGATCCATTTGCAATGGGTTATGGGAACAGTAGAATGAACAGGACTGGATGCATTCAAGCAAGACATATCACCTGTCATGTGGCTGGAAGCGCCTGACCCCACTAACCGGAGAGACATTGCTAGGAGTTTTCGTAGCACTTTTTTGATGGATGCTTTCACTCAATGGACAATCACCTCAGAACTATTCTGCGAAGCAGACAGAGAAGCATTGAGATTGGGATTGCGATTCATACTAGCTATTCCTTTGCTTGTGCCCGTTCTTCCCCAGTTACGAGATCAGGAGATAAGAGGTTTCTAGTAGCCGGAGATCCAGAGAAGGTTAGTTACTGGAGAAGATTAGTGACCCGCTGACTTGCGTGCTAACGAGCAGGATCTGAAAGATACTGTTGCCACTCTCTTACTTGAAACCTACTTACTCGAACCTTCCCCGCCTTCCAGCAGGAACCAGGAAAGAGTGAGCCACAGGTTGGAAAGAGCGAGCCAAGGGTTGAATACCAGCAATCAAAGGAAACAGGATCTCTTCCAGTACAACAAACACAAGCCCGCTCGCTAGCAAGCCGCGGAAGGCATATGATTGATCTAATATCAATATTAAAGGAGCTGGAAGATGAGCAGGAGTATTCTCAATCGACACTCCTAAAAAAGATAATAGGTAATATGATAAGGAATAGGAACAACAAAAGCAAGTCTTCCCGTCCCTGACCCCTACCCTATCCTATATTTTAACCGCTCCGTGGGCTTCCCTGACCCAAGCCTACTCTCCCACTTCAATTCAATCACTGACTTCAATATAGTTGTATGGGAGTTTACTTCTTCCCTTCTACTTGGGTACCCTTTAACAATATCCAAAGTGGGTGGGGATTCCCATCGACTAGATAGGCTCTTTAACAGGGAGGTTGGGCTAAAAGACAGAGGTTGCTTGCATACTTGGTAGTATGCTCCGGAGGGCGGGATTGATAGCTTGACCTGAGTTGATTAGTCACAACGACCCGTGGAGAGGCTGTGTCGAGTCCATGCAGACTAGAAATTAGTCTAGTCATTCCATAGAGGATTACTATATAAAATAAAGAGCGATAGGACATATTGTATTGATCATTTCACGGTAGATAAGTAGAATGGGGTACCTCGAAGGCGTTGAGGTATTCTAAATTGGATTAATTGGAGTGCTTGGGTGATTATCCCCCCGTCCCAGCCCCTGCAGAACATACAGAAACGGTAGGTTTCACAAGTCCAGTATAAGCTCACGTCTCATTCAAAGCTTGAAGCGGATTCCACATATTCTTAGTTTGGTTGAGTCAACCGTATATCTATAGAGGTTAGAGCTTAGTAAGTCAGCTTCTTCTCCAGAGGTGCGATCAGGGATATCTTCTGACTCCCTCTGCTCTCTGACGAGCCTCACTCCTATCTCCTATCGCCTGTAGACCTCGCCTTGGGCAGTCCTTCGTAAATACCCTTTAGGAACCTCGTAGTAAAGGAGCTACTTTAACCTGGCGTAGAATTTTGGATTACTCTTTGGTAACTTCATCCTGCTCTGGAAGCACCAAAATTCTCTGACTGCCACACATTCCTAATGCCACTCCTAAACCTCTTTTTTTGAGACGCTCGCTAAACGTGGTGAGTAGACGGTGGTATATTTCCCAGCCACCAATGACCAATGGTTCAACCTGTCACCCATATTTGATTCACCCGTAGTACCTATCAATCTCTTTCAACTACGCCGTCCTAGCTCGGGTTACTAGCTCAACATACGCAACGGGGAGCAATGCTAGGTTAGAATCCGATACTAAACTCTTAAAGGGAATCATGGTGGCATACGAATCACCTTATCTTGATACCATTGCAAGTGTAAAGACCAATCTCATCATGGCGGGCCCTAGAGACGATTAGATAGCACCATAAGACACTGAATTAGCGAATACTAGTGCCATCCTCAGACACTGAAGTCAGTCGGAGATATAGATTCGATACAAGCCCCCATAGGGATATCCTATGTCCAGCCCCGACCCGAGCCACTCCAATCCCGGAAACCTTACCTGAGCTACTAAATAGAAATCGAAATCAACTAGTCTTACTTTTTTCGGGGCTCCAATACCTGTACTCGAATCTTGCTTCTAGTAGCCGAGCTGAGACTATCTCTTTCCTAGGTTTGGCTAAGGCAAATGACTGAACCTGTAAAATAGGAAATGAAATGTTATCCGCCAACTCCCCTCTTTCTTCTTCTACAGATGCAAAGTATGCTTTCCCTCCAGGGATAGGACTGATGCCCGCTCGAAGCAGCAATATCTGTCCACCATCCAAGACCATTCTTGATAGAGACTCTGAAAAACCTAAGTATATTGAGTGGCTCAAGATGGATCAGTTTCTTCTCAGTTGCCTCAAAGGCACTTTGTCGCCCAGCGCAAGTGCTCAAGTTCTGGGTCTTCAGTCATCTCGACAGGTTTGGTTTGGTTTGGGAAAAGCCTCGAGAAACTTTTTCAGCAACAATCTCAGGCACGACTTCTTGATCTTCTTCGTGATAAGTTTCAAAACATTCAAAGGGGGAATTCCTCGGCTGAAGAATACCTGGCCCGCATCAAGAACATTGCAGACAACCTTGCTGCCATTAACAATCCTGTAAATGAATCTTAGTTGATTACTCGGACACTCAATGGTCTACCGAATGACAAAGATTATCAGCCCTTCGTGTATGCAATTGAAAATCGTGAGAATCCACCTACCTTTGATGATCTGCGTTCTCGTAGACAAGCACTACGGGATAGGAGGGATCCTTCTTTGCTATCCCACTAGGAGAAGACCCATTCTTTCTATGTTGTTTAGGTGCGCGATTGCTATTGGTTTAGGGCTGCCCCTTTCCTTGTATCCCGGTTCTTTGTTGCAGTCGGATGGCACCCCGGGCAAGTTTCTCA